TTTTATTTTAGCTGGGGCGTTTTACGGCTTAGATAAAATTTAACTTTATTTATGTAAGTCTTAAACACACTTTACGCCGGATTAATATTAGTTTGGGTTAATCGTATGACCGCGGTGGCTGGCACGAGATTTACCAACCCTAGATGTCAGTATAGCTTAGTCAAACTTTCGTTTATTGCTTAAGTTTAATCACTGCTGTGTCCCGTGGGGGTGTGGTTTAGCAAGGTGTGGTGAGCTATCTGTTGATGTGCTTGATACCTGCTCCTTTTAATCGGAGAGATTTGGAGGGCATTCTCACTGGAGTGCGGTTACTTGCATGTGTAATCTTACTGATAACTAATAGTAAGGCTAGGACCAAACCTGTATGTTTATGGGGTGAAGTACCCGTCTAGGCATTTTCAGTGCCTTGCTTTGGAGATCTAAGCTACATTAACTTAAGTTTTGGATCGTTGTGGAGGACGTTTTGAGTAAAATACTAGTATTTAATTTTATTTTGGGGCCTGTAGATAAGGGAAGGATTGGATAGTTTTGATTGAATTTAGGGATATAAGTCAGGGTTATAGTTATTGATTATGATATTGATTGAGTTATTTGTGGGGGCAGCTCTTTAAGTTGGATAGGGTTTATAGGTAAAACACTAGTAATTATTGGGTTCAGGATTTTGGGGGGGGGGTATAAATTAATAGGGACATGGCAGTTAAAATTTTGGTAAAGATACAAATAAGGTACTAGTTTTAGTTGAAAGTCAGTGCGGAGCTTTTGTTTTTGGGGTTTGGCAAGAGTAAATACCAAAATCTGTACAAACTAAAATGGGGGGTAGGGGGGTTTGCGTAAGATAATTTGGTGTATTTAAGTGTGTGCGTGTGCGTGTGCGTGTGCGTGTGCATGTGCATGTGTGTGTGCATGTGCATGTGCATGTGCATGTGCATGTGCATGTGCATGTGTGTGTGTGTGTGTGCATGTGCATGTGTGTGTGTGTGCATGTGCATGTGCATGTGTGTGTGCATGTGCATGTGCATGTGCATGTGTGTGTGCATGTGCATGTGCATGTGCATGTGCATGTGTGTGTGCATGTGTGTGCATGTGTGTGCATGTGTGTGCATGTGTGTGCATGTGTGTGCATATGCATGTGCATGTGCATGTGCATGTGCATGTGCATGTGCATGTGCATGTGCATGTGCATGTGCATGTGCATGTGCATGTGCATGTGCATGTGCATGTGCATGTGCATGTGGGTGTGGGTGTGGGTGTGGGTGAATCTTCTATGTCCTTCGAGCATGAATGAAATAGCCACTTATGGTAGTTATGGTTCTCCGGGCATTGGCTTAAATAGTCAACTATGGTTGTTATGTCTTTCGAACATGAATTAAACAGTCACTTATGACCATTATGAGGGCTAAGAAGGTACATATTATGATCTGCTGCATTAATATGCCCCTGGGCGTGGGCCGAGCCGCGTCGGCGCAGGCCATGCTGCATCCCTGCATACCGAAAATTAAAAAATACCATCTGCCTGACAGCTCAGTTATGTCCATGCCATGGGCTGATTAGTAATTAATCCATCGAGATGTCTTATTTAAGAGGAACGAGTGGGCGGGTATAGTGGTATGGCCCTGAGGTAAGAACCAGAGGCCAGATAAAGTTTCAGTATAGACACCCCCAAGTTTTATGGGCGCAGAGCAAGAAGAGGGGCATTCTGCGGGCGGGTTGCTGGTTTCACGGAGGATGGTAGATCAAGCTACGATCTAATGGAGAGGGATATCCGTATTGACGAGAAATTTTGACATGATATGCGCAGGTGTACGATTAATTGAGGAATGTATTATGTACGCTATGAGATAATGTACTGGCTTATATGCGTATGGACTAGAGTTATATGTACTTCCTGTTAGTATGTTTTATGTACAATGTTAGGTTGACTGTACTTGCTTATATGCATGGGGGCTGGAATTGTATGTACGATTATACATATATGTCCTATGTAAGATTAAACATATATAGTACTAATACATATTAATGGGGTAAGGCACATAATGCACGATATACATAGAAGTAGAGTTGTTTGTGTGTAGGCAAGGAGTAGTTTAAGTAGAATTTCAGCTTTGGGTGCTGAAGGTGGGGCTGGTGCTTCCTCCTTGAGGTGTCCTTGGGAGAGGTTCCCCATTTCTGGTTTACAAGACCAGGGTATTAAGTTTGTACTACAAGGACTCTTCATTTAAGTATCTTATTCTCAATTAGGCTCGCTATTGGTATAAGAATAAGGATGAGGGTGAAGTATAGAATGGATGCTGCTTGGCCAATGGTGATGAATGGGTGTTCGACGGGTTGGCCTCCAATTCATGTAAGGATAAATAGGTCAGCTGTTAGGGTTCAGAATAAGCACTGGCTGAGGGGTCGGAATAGTATGCTTCGTTGTTTGGCTGTATGGAGAATAGGGATAATTGCTAAGATTAGAATAGAGGAGATCAGGGCTAATACCCCTCCTAGTTTGTTAGGGATAGATCGTAAAATAGCATAGGCAAATAGGAAATATCATTCTGGTTTGATGTGGGGTGGAGTGCTGAGGGGATTAGCTGGTGTGTAGTTGTCGGGGTCGCCTAGTAGGTCTGGGGAGAATAGTACGAGCATCATTGCCAGGAGAATAAGGAGGAGTAGTCCTAGTAAGTCTTTAATGGTATAGTAGGGGTGGAAGGGAATTTTATCAGAGTCTGATGAAGTTCCTAGTGGGTTATTAGATCCTGTTTCGTGAAGGAAGAGGAGATGTACTAGTACTAGGGCTGCGATAATAAAAGGTAAGATGAAATGAAAGGCGAAGAATCGAGTCAGGGTGGCTTTATCGACGGAGAAACCGCCTCAGATTCATTCCACTAGGTTAGTACCGATGTATGGAATTGCCGAGAGGAGATTTGTAATTACTGTGGCCCCTCAGAATGATATTTGTCCTCATGGGAGGACGTACCCTATAAAAGCTGTGGCTATTACTGTAAATAGTAAGATAATGCCAATGTTTCAGGTTTCTGTTAAGGTGAATGAGCCATAATACAGTCCTCGGCCGATGTGGATAAATAAGCATAAGAAGAATATAGATGCCCCATTGGCGTGGAGGTAGCGAATAATTCAGCCATAATTCACGTCACGGCAGATGTGGGCAACGGAGGAAAATGCGGTTGTTGTGTCTGCTGTGTAGTGTATTGCTAGGAATAGTCCTGTAATGATTTGTAGGGTTAGGCAGGCTCCTAGGAGGGAACCGAAGTTTCATCATGAAGAGATGTTAGATGGTGCCGGTAGATCGATGAATGAGTTGTTTATAATTTTTATCAAGGGGTGATTCTTTCGGATGTTGTTCATTAATGTTTTTGTAGTTGAAGTACAACGATGATTTTTCATGTCATTGGTCATGGTTAGAGTCCATGTAAAAACCATGATATATGTTATGTTTTTATTGAGCATTTTACTTGTGTTAGGTTTTGTGAGCATTTCTTCAAAACCTTCTCCTATTTATGGTGGTGTGGGGCTTATTATTAGTGGGGCTTTGGGTTGTGGCATCATTATGGGGTTTGGGGGTTCTTTTATAGGTTTAATAGTATTTTTGATTTATTTGGGTGGTATACTTGTTGTTTTTGGTTATACTACGGCTATAGCTACGGAGGAATATCCTGAGACTTGAGGGTCTAATGTTGTTATTTGGGGGGTAGTATTGTTGGGGGTAGGTGTAGAATTATTTATGGTAATGTGAATAGTGGAGCATGGTGGTTTGGGGGTGGAGGGTGTTTTTGGTAGTGTGGAGGATTGGGTAAGTTTTGAGAGTAAAGGGGGTGGTGTAGTTCGTGAGGATTGTTTAGGTGTGGCTTCTTTATATGATAGTGCCAGTTGGTTTGCAGCTGTTGCAGGTTGATCTTTGTTTGTTAGTGTTTTGATTGTTGTTGAAATTATTCGGAGGGGTAGGTAATTACATAAATAGTAAGAGGGTAAAGAGTAGGGATATAAGGAATGAGAGGAAGTAGAATTTGATCAGACCTGTTTGGTTTGAAATGGTGGTGGATGATAATATTTGTAAGTGGGATAAATTTTTTGGTATGGCTTTCTCCAATCAGATTAGATCTAGAAGGAGAGATGCTGTGTTTTGGCTTAGGTTTAAGTTATGTGAAGGGATTAGGCGGTGAGTGGTTGTTGGATAATATCCTAGAGAGTTTGAGAATTTGAATAAATGTGAAGGTAATTTGAGATTTAGATTTTTTGTTATAAGATTTAGTTCTATTGCTAAGGCAAATCCTGCGATGGTTACTGTTATGGCTATGAGTTTTAGGTGAAGTGGCATTGTTATTTGGGGAGTATTTATAGGTAAGATGTTGTTGGTTAGGAAAAATCCAGCGAAGATGCTGCCAAGTGTTAGGCGTTTGATTGAGTTAATTAGTAAGGGGTTGTTTTCATTAATGGGAGTTGAAGTTGTGAATCGAGGTTGGCCTAGTAGAGCGTAGAAGATAATCCGGGTACTGTAAATAGCTGTTATGGAGGTTGCGATGAGTGTAATTGTAAGGGCTCAGGCGTTGATATTAGATGTATTTGCAGATTCGATGATGAGGTCTTTGGAGTAGAAGCCTGTTAGGAAAGGCATCCCTGTAAGGGCTAGGCTTCCGATTGTAAGGGAGGATGATGTGAAGGGTATTGATTTAAATAGGCCTCCTATTTTTCGGATGTCTTGTTCGTCGTTTAGGTTGTGAATAATTGATCCGGAGCACATAAATAATATAGCTTTGAAGAAGGCGTGATTACAGATGTGGAGGAAAGCTAGGTAGGGTTGGTTAATTCCTATGGTGACTATTATTAGTCCTAGTTGGCTTGAGGTGGAGAAAGCTACGATTTTTTTGATATCATTTTGTGTGAGAGCACAGATTGCTGTGAATAGTGTAGTAATGGCGCCTAGACATAATATTAGGGTCTGAATAGATTTATTATTCTCTATTAGGGGATGAAATCGGATTAGGAGAAAAATTCCCGCAACGACTATTGTGCTGGAATGGAGTAGGGCTGAAACTGGGGTTGGGCCTTCTATTGCTGATGGTAGTCAGGGATGAAGTCCAAATTGGGCTGATTTTCCGGTGGCTGCTAGGAGAAGGCCGATTAGTGGAATTATGCTAGGGTCGTAACTTAGTATAAATATTTGTTGAAATTCTCATGTGTTGGAATATATTAGAAATCATGCCATAGTTAGGATAAACCCGATGTCTCCAATGCGGTTATATAAAACTGCTTGAAGGGCTGCTGTATTTGCATCTGTTCGTCCATATCATCAACTAATTAGTAGGAAGGATATAATGCCGACTCCCTCTCAGCCGATGAAAAGTTGAAACAAGTTGTTAGCTGTTACTAAAATTAGTATAGTAATAAGGAATAATAGAAGGTATTTGAAGAATTGGTCAATGTTGGGGTCCGAGTGTATATATCATATTGAGAATTCTATGATGGATCAGGTGACAAATAGTGCTACTGGTACGAATAGTATTGAAAAATAGTCTAATTTAAAGCTGATGGATAATTTTAGGGTTTGGAGTGTTATTCAATGTCAGTGAAAAATGATTGCTTCTTGTCCTGAGGAAATAAATAGTGCGGTTGGGATAAGGCTGGTAGTAAAAGCGCATGCGATNNTGGAAGATTTTACATGTANTGCAAATGGGTAATCTTTATAGGCATTTATGATATTTATAATAACTGGTATTGTTAAGATTATTAGTGTAACAAGGGTGAAAGAAGTTAGTAGGTTTATTACTTTTATTTGGAGTTCACCAATTTTTTGGTTCCTAAGACCAACGGATGACTTCTATCCTTTAAAAGTTGAGAGACCATATTTTTATATACGGAGTGTAGAATTAGCAGTTCGTACATTATATTCTCTCGGTAAATAAGAAGATTTAGGCTTCTATTATTAGATCCACAATCTAGTGTTTTGTTTAAACTATATTTACAGTATGTAAGACCTAGGATGATTTTAGGGTTTAGAGTGAGTAGGATGAGGGGAAGTATATGTATGGATATTAAGGTATTTTCTCGTGTCATGGATGGGTTGAGATTGTGTGTATGATATGTGAGCTTGCCTCGTTGTGTGATAGTCAATATATAGAGAGAGTAGAGGGCGGTAATGAGTATATTTAGGCCTACTAGGATAATTGTAATGTTTGATCATGAGAAGGAGGCCATGGTTACAAATAGTTCACCAATTAAATTAATTGAAGGTGGTAAAGCCAGGTTGGTTAGGCTGGCAAGCAGTCATCAGGTAGCTATGAGAGGGAGGAGGGCTTGAATTCCTCGTGCTAATAATATTGTACGGCTATGAATCCGTTCGTAGTTTGAGTTGGCAAGACAGAATAATATAGATGATGTAAGGCCGTGTGCAATTATTAGGATAGTTGCTCCTATGAAGCTTCATGGTGTTTGGATAAGAATTCCTACAACTACTAATGCTATATGGCTTACTGATGAGTAAGCGATGAGTGATTTTAGGTCTGTTTGTCGTAGACAAATAGAGCTAGTTATGATTATTCCTCATAAACATAATATAAGGAAAGGGTATGCTATGTGTTTTGCTAGTGGATCGAGAATTGTGGTAATTCGTATTATTCCGTATCCTCCTAGTTTTAGAAGTACTGCTGCAAGAACTATTGATCCTGCGATGGGGGCTTCGACGTGGGCTTTGGGCAGTCATAGGTGAAGTCCATATAGGGGTATTTTAACTATGAATGCCATGATGCATGCTATTCATAAAATATTATTGGATCAGGAGTTGGGTATTTCTTGTAGGTAAAATTTTATTGTTAGTATATTTAGTGAACCTAAATAATTTTGGATATAAATTAATGCTACGAGTAGTGGTAGGGATCCAATAAGAGTATAAAATAGGAAATATAAGCCTGCGTTTAACCGTTCTGTTTGGTTACCTCAGCGGGTGATAATAATGAGGGTTGGGATTAGGGTAGCTTCAAATAGAATATAAAACAGAATTAGTTCGGTAGCGGTAAATGTTATGACTAAAAATATTTGTAGTGAAATTAGTATGGAAAGATACAGTTTTTTTAGGATTCAGGATTCTTTTGTAAGATGATATTGGCTAGCCATAATCATAAGTGGGAGAAGTCATATTGTTAAAATTATAAGGGGGGATGATAATGGGTCGGAGAAGAAAGTTAATGAGAAGTTATTACTGTTGCCATTAAATTGATTTAAGAATGATAAGCCTGCGAGGCTAATTAGTAGGCTGTGTGAGGTTGTGTTAATTCAAATTATGGTATTATTGGAATATCAAGTCACTGGAAATAATATAATTGTGGGAATAATAATTTTTAACATTGGAGAAGATTTAGATTTTGAATATAGTCTAAGCCGTAGGTGTTAGATACTGTGACTAATAGGGCTAGGCCTACAGCAGCCTCACAGGCCGCGAAAACTAAGAGTAGAATAGGTATTATGAAAGATGTTGTAAAGTGCAAATTTAGAATAGTAAGGGTACTTAGAATAAATATAGATAGTATTATGCCTTCTAAACATAGTAATGAAGATATTAGATGGGATCGAAAAATTAATATACCTAGAAGGGCAGTAATAAAAGCTAAAACAATATTGGTTGAAATTGAGGGCATATTGATAATTATGAATCAGTCATAATCTAATGAGTCGAAATCATTTATTTTAATTTAAACTAATTATCATGTTATTCTACTCATTCTAGGCCTTTTTGAAGTCATTCGTAAGCAAGGCCTGCGGCTAGAATTGAGACTAGGATGAGGGCCACTGTTAGTATAAGCTTTGGGTCAGTTGTTTGGGATGCTCAAGGGAGAGGAAGAAGGAGGGCAATCTCTAAGTCAAATAGAAGGAATGTGATGGCTACTAGAAAGAATTTCATGGAAAAGGGTAGGCGGGCTGAACCCATAGGGTCGAACCCACACTCATAAGGGCTATATTTTTCTGTATAGACGTTTAATTGTGGGAGTCAAAATGCGATTGTTACAAGTAGTAGTGTTAGGACAATATTAGTTGTGAGGGCAAGTGGGAGGTTAATTATTCTTTTTCGGTTTTCTACCGAAGTCGATTGATTGGAAGTCAATTGTATTGGGTCAATACTAAAAGAATAAGATCCTCATCAATAGATGGATACATAAAGGAATAGTCATACTACGTCGACGAAGTGTCAGTATCAGGCTGCGGCTTCAAAACCAAAGTGATGATTAGAGGTAAAGTGAAATTTGAGTTGGCGAAAGAAGCAAACGGTGAGGAAAGTAGATCCGATAATAACGTGAAGGCCATGAAAGCCTGTTGCTATAAAGAATGTTGAGCCGTAGACACCATCTGAGATTGTGAAGGATGTTTCGAAATACTCTGAGGCTTGTAGAAGTGTGAAATAGATACCTAAGGTGATGGTAATGAGTAGAGCTTGAAGTATATGTGTTCGATCACCTTCCATTAGACTATGGTGAGCCCAAGTGATAGATACACCTGAGGCCAGGAGTACAGCTGTGTTGAGTAGCGGGACTTCTAGGGGGTTAAGAGGGTGAATGCCCGTTGGAGGTCAGCATCCACCTAGTTCGGGAGTGGGAGCTAAACTTGAGTGATAAAAGGCTCAGAAAAATCCGGCGAAGAAAAAAATCTCCGAAATAATAAATAGTACTATACCATATCGGAGGCCTTTTTGGACAATTGATGTATGATGGCCTTGAAATGTACCTTCTCGTACAATGTCTCGTCATCATTGGTATATTGTTAATAGATTTGTTAATATACCTATGGATAGAAGTGTGGTGTTATTAAAGTGAAACCATATGGCAAGGCCGGATGTTATTAGTAGGGCAGAGAGAGCTCCAGTTAGGGGTCAGGGACTAGGGTTGACTATATGGTAGGCGTGGGTTTGGTGGGTCATTAGGTGTTGTCATGTAAGTAAAGGCTAACTAATAGAGTAAATACGTAGGCCTGAATTAGGGCAACGGCAAATTCAAGAATTGTAAGGAGGATAAGGATAATAAATGTGATTGAAGCTGTAGCAGGGCTGATGGAAGAAAGTACTAAGGTAGCCCCTCCAATTAGATGCATAAGAAGGTGACCTGCTGTAATATTAGCAGTTAGTCGTACGGCTAGGGCTATAGGTTGAATGAAGAGGCTAATGGTCTCAATAATTACTAGTATGGGAATTAAAGGAATGGGTGTTCCTTGAGGTAGGAAATGGGCCAGGGATATCTTTGTTTTGTGGCGGAAGCCCTTGATTACCGCAGCTGCTCAGAGTGGAATTGCTATACCTAAATTTATAGATAGTTGTGTGGTAGGGGTAAATGAGTGGGGCAATAAGCCTAATAAGTTAGTAGAGCCAATAAATAAAATTAGTGAAATTAATATTAGAGATCAAGTTCGTCCTTTAATGTTGTGAATTAATATTAGTTGTTTTAGAATTAACTGAATTAGTCATTGTTGTAACGAGGTTAGTCGATTGTTAATCAGGCGAGTAGGGGAGGGAAAGAGAATGCTTGGAATTATAATGATAAAGATGACGATAGGAATCCCTACAATTGTTGGGGTAATGAAAGAGGCGAATAAATTTTCGTTCATTTTGTTTCTCAAGGGTTAGCGTGTGGGCATTTATTGATGTCTTTTAATGTCAGGCTTAGGGGGTAATTGAATTTTGAAATTTTCAGTTGAAAGACAATTAGTAGGGTCAAAATTATGGAGAGAATTGTAATTAGCCATGTTGATGTGTCGAGTTGAGGCATTCACTACGGAAAGGTCGGGGCTTCCTGTCTTTAACTTAAAAGGTTAATGCTAATTAGCTTCGCAGTGACGTTATAGTATAGATAGTAGTCACTCTTCGAAATGTTTTAATGGAACTAATTCAAGTACGATTGGTATAAAACTATGATTGGCACCGCAAATTTCTGAGCACTGTCCGTAGTATACGCCTGGGCGAGAAGCTATCAATGTAGCTTGATTTAAGCGTCCTGGAATAGCATCTGTTTTTACGCCTAGGGAGGGAATAGTTCATGAGTGTAAAACATCTTCTGAGGAAATAAGTATTCGGATTGGTAATTCTGTTGGAAGTACAACTCGATTATCAACTTCAAGTAGACGAAGTTCCCCCGGTTTTAGGTCTGAGGGAGGAGTCATGTATGAATCAAAGCACAGATTTTCATAGTCCGTATACTCATAGCTTCAGTATCATTGGTGGCCCATAGTTTTAAGAGTTAAGGAGGGTGTGGTGATTTCATCTATTATATATAGGATGCGTAATGATGGAAGGGCGATAAGGATGAGGATTACTGCGGGCAGAATAGTTCATACTGTTTCTACTTCTTGAGCATCTATAGTACTTGTATGGATAAGCTCAGTAGTAAGCATGAGGGAAATAATATAGAGGACTAGGGAACTGATTAGGAATATAATTATCAGAGTGTGGTCGTGAAAATATAAGAGTTCTTCTATAATGGGGGAAGCAGCATCTTGAAACCCTAGTTGAACCGGATAAGCCATGAAGATATACAGGAATCTAACCTATGAATTAACTTCGACAAAGTTATGTAATAGTTTTACTAATATCTTATATAAAGAAAGTTGTAATGGTTACACAGTTGGCTTGAAACCAATTTAAGGAGGTTCGAATCCTTCCTTTCTTATACTATGCTTTTACATATGTAGGTTCTTCAAATGTATGATAGGGTGGAGGGCAGCCGTGAAGTCATTCTAGGTTAGTTGGTGTGAGTTCTACTATTAGGACTTCTCGTTTTGAGGCAAAGGCTTCCCAAATTATGAAAACTATTAGTATTACTGCTGTTAGGGAGATGAAAGAGCCGATGGATGAAACAGTATTTCATATGGTGTAGGCGTCTGGGTAATCGGAATAACGTCGGGGCATTCCAGATAAACCTAAGAAGTGTTGGGGAAAAAAGGTTATGTTTACACCCACGAATATAATTGAGAAGTGAATTTTAGCTCAAGTATCGTCTAAGGTATATCCTGAAAATAGGGGGAATCAGTGAACAAAGCCTCCTATGATAGCGAAGACTGCTCCTATGGATAGTACATAATGGAAATGGGCTACTACATAATAAGTATCGTGGAGAACAATATCCAGTGATGAGTTGGCGAGCACGATTCCTGTTAAGCCTCCAACCGTGAATAGGAAAATAAAGCCGAGGGCTCATAATATAGCGGGTGACCACTTAATGTTTCCGCCATGTAGTGTTGCTAGTCAGCTGAACACTTTTACACCAGTGGGAATGGCAATAATTATAGTGGCAGATGTGAAGTATGCTCGAGTATCTACGTCTATGCCTACTGTGAATATATGATGTGCTCATACAATAAATCCTAAGAAACCAATAGATATTATAGCTCAGACTATGCCTATATAACCAAATGGCTCTTTTTTACCTGAATAGTATGTGACAATGTGGGAAATTATACCAAAACCTGGGAGGATTAAGATGTAGACTTCAGGATGTCCGAAGAATCAGAATAGATGTTGGTATAGAATTGGATCACCTCCTCCTGCAGGATCAAAAAATGTTGTGTTGAGATTACGGTCAGTTAAGAGCATAGTGATTCCTGCTGCTAGAACTGGTAGGGATAGAAGTAAAAGTACAGCGGTAATTATCACGGATCATACAAATAAAGGCGTTTGATATTGTGATATGGCTGGGGGTTTTATGTTAATTACTGTGGTGATAAAGTTGATGGCCCCTAGGATTGAGGATACTCCTGCTAGGTGTAATGAAAAAATTGTTAAGTCTACGGAGGCTCCTGCATGGGCCAAGTTCCCAGCTAGAGGAGGATATACGGTTCATCCAGTTCCAGCGCCTGCTTCTACTATTGAAGACGCTAGAAGTAGCAAAAAGGATGGTGGTAGAAGCCAAAAGCTTATATTATTTATTCGAGGGAATGCTATATCAGGGGCTCCAATTATTAAGGGAACTAATCAGTTCCCAAAGCCTCCAATTATGATAGGTATAACTATGAAAAAAATTATAACGAAAGCGTGAGCTGTTACGATCACGTTATAGATTTGATCATCTCCTAATAAAGCCCCAGGTTGACCAAGTTCTGCTCGAATTAAAAGGCTAAGAGCTGTTCCTACTATGCCTGCTCAAGCCCCAAATAAGAGGTAAAGAGTTCCGATATCTTTGTGATTAGTTGAATAGAATCAACGATTGATGAACATAAGTAAGATAGAATGGCTGAGTAAAGCATTAGACTGTAAATCTAAAGACAGAGGTGGCCTCCCTCTTTCTATCAAGTCCTGAAGTGATTATTCATATTGAATTGCAAGTTCAAAGAAGCAGCTTCAATTCTGCCGGGGCTTCTCCCGCCTTTTTTTCCCCTAGATAGGCGGGAGAAGTAGATTGAAGCCAGTTGAGTAGGGTATTTAGCTGTTAACTAAATTTTCGTGGGGTTGGAACCCACCAATCTAGGTGAGGATTTAGCTTAATTAAAGTGATTGATTTGCGTTCAGTTGATGTGAGATAGAATCTTGCAGTCCTTATGGCAGAAATTAAGTATTGTATACTTTCTTAGGGCTTTGAAGGCTCTTGGTCTATTTAACCTAAATTTCTAGTTTAGGATTAGGAGGGCTGGTGATAGGGGGAGAGTGAGGGTGGTTAAAGTAATTAATGGTGGTAAGAGAAATGTTTGTTTTGTTTGCTGGAATTGTCATTTTATCTTTAGGTTGTTGAGTGTTGGAAACATGGTTAGTGAGGTAGAGTAGATTAGTCGTAGGTAGAAATATAAGTTTAATAGAGCTAGAATAGTTATGGTTGTTGCTAATATAATATTGTTGTTTTTTGTGAGTTCTTGTACAATAATTCATTTGGGTAAAAAGCCTGTAAGTGGAGGAAGTCCTCCTAAGGATAGTAAGGAGATAAGAATTGTGATGGTTATTGTTGGGGTTTTATTTCATAGATTTGATAGAGCGAGTGTTGTAGTGCTGGTATTAATGTTCAGTATTGTGAATATGGCAACGGTTAGTATTAGGTAAATTAATAGGTTTAATATTGTTATGGAGGGGCAATATATGAGGATTGCCATTATTCAGCCTATGTGAGCAATGGATGAGTAGGCTATGATTTTTCGTAGTTGGGTTTGGTTTAGTCCTCCTCAACCTCCTACTATAATTGATAGTGTGGTGATTAGAAGGAGAATATTGGGGTTTATTGATGGATAAATTTGGAGTATAATGGAAATGGGGGCTAATTTTTGTCATGTTAGGAGTAATATTCCTGATATTAGTGAGATTCCTTGGGTAACTTCGGGTACTCAGAAGTGAAAAGGGGTTATGCCTAGTTTTATTGTGAGTGCTAGGATAATTGTGAAGGAAATTAGTTGATTATAGATGTTGGTAGTGCCTCATTGACCGGAGTATATGGCGTTGGTAACGATGGTGAATATAAGTAATATAGAGGCTGTTGCTTGTGTTAGAAAATATTTGGTGGCGGCTTCTGTTGATCGGGGATTAGCTTTTTCTATGAGGATAGGAATAATAGCTAATATATTAATTTCTAACCCAATTCACATTAGGAGTCAATGGGAGCTAATTATTGTTAATATAGTCCCTATAAAGATAGTTAGTATGATTAATGTTAAGATGATGGGTTTAATTAGTACGGGAAGGGTATAAACCAACATTTTCGGGGTATGGGCCCGATAGCTTGTTTAGCTGACCTTACTGTGTGTAGAATAGGGTGTGTATTGGGTAGCACGAGGGATTTTGAATCCTTAGGAGCAGGTTCAATTCCTGAAATTCTAGAAATAAGAGGATTTAAACCTCTATTATTTACTCTATCAAAGTAATTCTTTTGTCAGACATATTTCTACATTTGGGGTGGGATACACGATATTAGTACGGGTAATGATACATATCATATGCATAATGCTAGTGTTAGGGGAAGAAAGTTTTTTCATAATAGGTGTATAAGTTGATCATATCGGAATCGTGGGTAAGATGCTCGCACTCATAGAAAGAGAGTGGTCAGAAGTAGGGTTTTAGTGGCGAAGCTTGTTGTATATGTCTCTGGTGTGTGAAGATTATATAGTGCTCCTAGGAATAGGGTGGTGGTTAGGGCATTTATTATAATGATGTTTGTGTATTCTGCTATGAAAAATAGGGCAAATGGACCTGCAGCATATTCTACGTTGAAACCTGAGACAAGTTCGGATTCTCCTTCTGTTAGGTCGAAAGGGGCCCGGTTTGTTTCTGCTAAGGTGGAAATAAATCATATTATGGCTAAAGGTCACGAGGGAATAATGAGTCAGAGATATTCTTGAGTTGTAATAAGGTTTGAGAGGGTGAATGAGCCATTTATTAGGAGGAGAGATAGAAGGATAATGGCTAGTGTGACTTCATATGAAATTGTTTGTGCAACTGCTCGTAAAGCTCCGATTAAGGCATATTTTGAGTTGGAAGCTCAGCCTGATCACAGGATTGAATATACGGCTAGACTGGAGGTTGCTAGAATGAACAGAAGTCCTATATTTATGTTAATTAGTGGGTATGGGAGTGGTAGTGGAATTCACATAACGAGAGCGATAGTTAAGGCTAGTGTTGGTGCGATGGTGTAGAGGGAGGAGGAAGAGGTAAGGGGTCGTAGTGGTTCTTTAATAAATAGTTTTATTGCGTCGGCGAAGGGTTGAACTATACCGTGTGGGCCTACTACATTTGGGCCCTTTCGAAGTTGTATATAACCTAGGATTTTTCGTTCGGCTAGCGTGAGGAAAGCTATAGCTAGTAAAATAGGGATAATTAGCAAGAGGAGGTTGACTATAAACATAAATGTTAGGGAGAGGAGTTGAACCTCTGATTGTAAAGTTTTAAGTTTTATGCAATTACCGGGCTCTGCCACCTTAACGAACCCTGGTCTTGGGTAAGATATTAAGTAATGTGCTAGATTAAGTTTATAGCATCTATAAAATTGAGAGCTCTCTGTTGAGTTGGCTCTATTTCTCTTGTCCTTTCGTACTGGGAGGAATATTGAATAGATAGAAACCGACCTGGATTGCTCCGGTCTGAACTCAGATCACGTAGGACTTTAACCGTTGAACAAACGGACCTTTAATAGCGGTTACACCATTGGGGTGTCCTGATCCAACATCGAGGTCGTAAACCCTATTGTCGATATGGACTCTATAATAGGATTGCGCTGTTATCCCTAGGGTAACTTGTTCCATTGATCAAATTAGTTTGGATCAATTAGCATTGAAGTTGCTTTGACTAGTGAAGTCTAGGCTGAAATTGTTCGGAGGTTGAGTTATACTCCGAGGTCACCCCAACCGAAATTTTTAACCCAGGAATCAATAGATATTATGTCCGTTTTGGTTATTGAGTGAATGTATTTGGGTTAATTAATTTAAGCTCCATAGGGTCTTCTCGTCTTATTGTTGCATTCCCGCCTCTTCACGGGAAGGTCAATTTCACTGATTGGGAGCGTGAGACAGTTTAACCCTCGTGTGGCCTTTCATTCAAGTCCTAAATTAAAGAACAAATGATTATGCTACCTTTGCACGGTCAGGATACCGCGGCCGTTGAACATATGTCACTGGGCAGGCAGTGCCTCTAATACTAGTTATGCTAGAGGTGATGTTTTTGGTAAACAGGCGGGGTTAGTTTTTGCCGAGTTCCTTTTGCTCCTTTTAATCTTTCCTTAGTGCATACCTGTGTTGGATTAACAGTTATTTGGATAATTATTATTCAAGTTGTGTTTAATTTATGTTTTTGTTTAACTATCAGTGGGTATCCGATCTGATATAGGCTTATGCAAGGAGAATAGTGGGTTCTTGTTACTTATGTTAACAGTAGTTCTTCTATTTAGTGATAGATTGGTTCGGTTAGTTGGTAGGAGGTTAGGGTAAAAGTTTGGGATCGGTTTGATTTAGTGTGTTGAGCTTGAACGCTTTCTTAATTGATAGCTGCTTTTAGGCCAACTATGGAATAAGATTTTTTTACTCTCTACTAAAGGTTGTAGCCTGTTCTAAAGGGCTGTCCCCCTTTAGATTAAATTTTAAATTTACATTAGGTTTTGAGTACTTAGGGTAAATTTAAAGTTGAACTAAAATTCTTTCCCGAACAACCAGCTATCACCAGGCTCGATAGGCTTTTCACCTCTACTCATAGATTTTCTCACTATTTTGCCACATAGATGAGTGCGCTCTTATGTAACTATTTATGAGTAGCTCGTCTGGTTTCGGGTTTGTTGACTAAAATTCTTTTTGTCAAGTTGTTCTAGTTAAGTCATTATGCAAAAGGTACAAGTAGTGAGCTTTGCTTTTATATACTTTTAATTGTTCTTTCATCTTTCCCTTGCGGTACTTTGTCTATAGCGCCGAGTGAAATTTCTATCTCCTATACTGTTGCTTAGTGGTAAATGGTTTAATTTAAAATTTAATAGGTTTATTGTATTTAGGTAGAGTCGGGCTAGTTTTAGTTTCAAAGTGGTCATGCATTATGAAATCTTCTGGGTGTAGGCCAGATGCTTTAGGATTAAGCTACACTTTGAATATTCCAAGCACACTTTCCAGTATGCTTACCTTGTTACGACTTGTCTCCTCTTGTTTTAAGTTTAGTATAATTATTAAGTAAGTGGTTGATGAGTTGAGGAGGGTGACGGGCGGTGTGTGCGTGCTTCATGGCCCTATTCAATTAAGCTCTCTATTCTTAATTTACTGCTAAATCCTCCTTTAGCTTTTAATTTCATAAAGGCTGCTGTTGGGTAGTGTTCTTATGTTAGAAAATGTAGCCCATTTCTTTCCACTCCATAGACTACACCTTGACCTAACGTTTTTATGTATGTGTTTTTGCTTACTTTAAGGCCTTAACAAGGTTTGCTGAAGATGGCGGTATATAGATTGAATTAGCAAGAAGTGGTGAGGTTTATCGGGGTTTATCGATTATAGAACAGGCTCCTCTAGAGGGATATAAAGCACCGCCAAGTCCTTTGAGTTTTAAGCTGTTGCTTGTAGTGCTCTGGCGAGTAATTTTGTTCATTAATTACTTGGGTTTACGGCTAAGCATAGTGGGGTATCTAATCCCAGTTTGAGTCTTAGTTGTCGTGTTTTCAGAATGTTAAAGTCACTTTCGTAGGTTAGTTTTATTTTAGCTGGGGCGTTTTACGGCTTAGATAAAATTTAACTTTATTTATGTAAGTCTTAAACACACTTTACGCCGGATTAATATTAGTTTGGGTTAATCGTATGACCGCGGTGGCTGGCACGAGATTTACCAACCCTAGATGTCAGTATAGCTTAGTCAAACTTTCGTTTATTGCTTAAGTTTAATCACTGCTGTGTCCCGTGGGGGTGTGGTTTAGCAAGGTGTGGTGAGCTATCTGTTGATGTGCTTGATACCTGCTCCTTTTAATCGGAGAGATTTGGAGGGCATTCTCACTGGAGTGCGGTTACTTGCATGTGTAATCTTACTGATAACTAATAGTAAGGCTAGGACCAAACCTGTATGTTTATGGGGTGAAGTACCCGTCTAGGCATTTTCAGTGCCTTGCTTTGGAGATCTAAGCTACATTAAC